ATCCGCAAGAAGCTCAACAAGCTCTTGAAATAGCTGAAGCTAACTTGAGTAGGGCTCAGGGGAAGAGACAAGCAATTGAGGCGAATCTAGCTCTCAGACGAGCTAGGACACGAGTAGAGGCTGTGAATGTTATTTCCTACTAGTCAAAAAGACATCAAAATAATCAAAAGAAGTTCTTTAGGGGTTCTTTATTATACACCACATTTTTATTCCGCCAATTGAACACAATCAAGTGTAGATGATACAACGAAAAAAAGAAGATGGGTAGAAAAACTTATTAGATATCATTGACTCTGGTATCTAATAAGTTCTACCTACTATTGGATTTGAACCAATGACTCCCGCCGTATGAAAGCAATACTCTAACCACTGAGTTAAGTAGGTTATTTATCATCACAAAAAAAGGACCCATCGCCTCGGGGATTATAGGTGGAATATTATTTCTAAGCAATACCAATCCGCTAACAGTAAACGGATCAGAGAACTATCATGTGGGATCCTATCTTGACAAGAAATTATCTATATGTTAAGATATCTATGACAAGGGCTATAGCTCAGTTAGGTAGAGCACCTCGTTTACACGTGCGCCAATGCTTTTCAAGGGAGCCCATTATGCAATGATCTTATTGAGAAATCGATGTCTTACTCCATAGATTCGAGAGAACAAGAGAACAATAGCCTGACAAATATTTGGTTCGGTTCAATTTGAGTGCGAATTCAAGTGCCAAATCAAATAGAACCCGCCATTGATTTGCTAATTGATAAGGTAAATACCCAGTCCATTCAATGCCAGGCTTAATGAGTATAAGGGACTCAAAAGAACCTCTTTTCGTCCTATGAACTTTAAGGTGTATGAAGTCTCATATTTGACTCTTGCAGCGGAGCGATAGAGATTCCATTTAACTTAGGTTGATCTAGGCCGGAGGCAGACCTAAGTCAAGGTAACCCTTCTTTGAAACACTTTGGTATTGCTCCTAGATCAGAATACAAATGATGAATCACAGAGCACATGGAGCCATCTTATTATCTTCCTGTAAAGAAAAAATATGGTGGACTAACTGATCTTTACATCAATCAGTTGATGAAAGAGCCCAATGCAACAAAATGCATGTTGGGTCTTTGAAACAGTTCGAATCATTTCGATAATAATCAGTTTGATCTGTTTTACCGAGAAGGTCTACGGTTCGAGTCCGTATAGCCCTAACACATTCCATTTTAGTTTAGTATAGTTTTCATTTCCTCATTAGTACTTGTTTATGGACTGACCGGTTCCTTTGCTCATAGAAATGAAAGCATTACCGCATGCTCATGTGAATACATAGGGACAGGAAAATAAAAACAATAATTCATTCCAATGGATGAATTACATATGACTTTTTTCTTGTCCATGATCAAAGAGTTACTGATATACTTTTGTTTTTATTTTGGTATACCCAATCTCAGTCAATTTATGAAGTGAAAATCATGACATGATCCTGTCTAAAAACTTCATCCCGACCCAACCAAATCGAATCCTAAGTTACTAAGTTACACGGATCTAGTACCTATTTCTTGGACTTGTATTTGTGGAAGTCCCCCGACTTCGACTAATTGCTTTTTGGCCGAACAACAACCCAACTTGGTTGTTTCAAATATAATGCAGAGATAATGAATTGGTCCTTAATGTATCAACGTTCCTTCTTCTATATTCTATGAGTTGGGTTGGTTTGTGGATTTGGTCTCTCGAATTGTTCGAGAATGTGTGATTCTTTCTAGTAGAAGTATCTTATGTAGATCATTTATGATTCCACAGATTCTATCACTCTGCGCTATCTTTCATTGTGTAGTGTAAGTTTGCTCCAAAACAAACCCCCTTTTTGCAGCGAAACCTAACCCATCGGTTGGTCTTACTAAGTGTTATTGCCGTAACAAGTATTTTTGTTCATCCCCAATCGCGGTCTTTCTTTAGTACTCGATTCTTTTTATTTCTGAGAGGGTCCGGGGCGGGGGTATAGTACAGATTCCAAGTTTTCCATTTTTTGATTTTGGTATAGAAAGATATGAGTTGTTATATGTAAAGGTTCCTAGCAACTCAACGGATTGAATCAAATCAATAAAGTAAGGAAAATAGAAATTAAATCTAGGACAAGGAAAGGGGATAAAATATAATCGTTCGATCTATTAGATTATGTTTACGTATTCCTATCGAATCAATAGAAGCAATGATTCTCCACCTGGATTTTAATGAAAAGAATACTTCGAGTAGAATATGCTAGAAATCCCTAGCCATTTTACCCATATGACTACTGAAAATTTTTCGTTTTGATTTGAAAAAAAAAATGAAATTCTTAATTTCATTTTCATTAATGAATTTGAAATTATATTATTTAAATTCTATATAAAATGAACTATAAAAACATAGTTATACTAAATACGTACGATATTCTACGATATTATATTAATAGTTATACTAATACGATTACGATATTATTAGTATTATTTATTAGTATTATACTATTTT